GACATCGGGTTTTGGAGACCCACGTTCTACCGAACTGAACTAAGAGCGCTTTCTTATCACAACAGATAAGACTATAAGGAAGAGTACTTTTTTTTTTGTAACTCCAATACCTCTTGCATGCATATAGTATTATATAGTATATGATATAGTATAAAATGATAGATATACTATAAAAAAGAATTATGTATGCACGATGAAAATTGATTTCATTACTGCTCAGAGGAGAAGTAATAGGTAGGGATGACAGGATTTGAACCCGTGACATTTTGTACCCAAAACAAACGCGCTACCAGGCTGCGCTACATCCCTTTCAATTGGTCTACAGTGTCATTGTAGAGAATCCTTGTCTTGTTTTCCAAATCCTGATTTTTTATATCCCTTGATATACATTTTATATCCCTTGATATACATACAAGTTATCTTGCCATTTTTTTTTGTCTCATATAAGATATAATAATATATATATATCTAATATATATTCTAATAGTAATCTATATTATTAGATATATATTATCTAATAATATCTTAATATTATATATTATTAAATATATGAATATGAAACCCATTGTAAAAAAAACTAAAAAATGAAGATTTTTTTAGAATGCTCAGATAAAAAGGGATATATTTTACGGTTTTAAGAAAGGGAAAATCTTATCTACCGAACGAATCTGTGTACATTTCAATTGGAATTAGGAATTCCGTGTATAAATCCAAGGGGTCCTTAACTACTTATACAGCGATCATATATGTATTAACATTATACATTACAAAAAAAAATAAAGAAGGAGGATTTTCCATGCGAGACCTAAAAACATATCTTTCCGTGGCACCGGTACTAAGTACTCTATGGTTCGGGGCTTTAGCAGGTCTATTGATAGAGATCAATCGATTATTCCCGGATGCGTTGACATTCCCTTTTTTTTCATTCTAGTTATTAACATGGGAGGGGGTGAAGAAGATTAGAGAGAGAATCAAAAGATCTGTGACTAATACCTCCTCCTCTTTTCTTTATTTTACTTATTTTTTTTATTTGACTTAATTGTAAGTAATTCTATTTTATCTAAAAGAAAAGAGAAAAGAGGAAAGGGAAATAAAAAAGTGGATTCAACCTTGTCGAAATTCGGGTTTTTAATTCATTTGATAAATCATCTAGTGAAAATGGAAATAAAAACGTGTCTAAGACAAGAATATCATACAAGATAGTAAAATGAAATACTATACTTACACTTAACTTACACTTACTTCGACTTAGAATAGAATTTTATTCTAAATAAAACTGAATAGAATTCGAAATAATTATTTTAATTAATTTAATTAATTAAATTCAAACTTTATAAGTAATAAAAATAATAAGTAATTGTAATTTAAAGTTAAGTAAAGTAATAATAATATAGTAAAAGTATTTTAAGTATAAGTAATAGTAAATAAATATTGCTATTAATTATTATATTGGGTTGTGATTGCAACGAAATAATCTTTCAAAATTTCGAGTTAGCAACTTCTATTTATTTTTTGATTTTTTTCCTTCCCTTTTCCCTTTAAATTGGAAAATCGAAGAGTTGGTTGAATCAAAAACTCATCAAAAACTTAAAGAAAGGGGGTTCATGGCCAAGGGTAAAGAAGTCCGCGTAACGGTTATTTTAGAATGTACTAATTGTGTTCGAAAGGGTGTTAATAAAGAATCAAAAGGTATTTCCAGATATATTACTCAAAAGAATCGACACAATACTCCTAGTCGATTAGAATTGAAAAAATTCTGTCCCTATTGTTACAAACATACAATTCACGGGGAGATAAAGAAATAGATCGAATCAAGATGTGTCACTTTACAGGGAAGGGGACTCCATAATACTATAATATTATTATATAGAAATACCATGTTTAGAAATACTATATTAGATATAGAACAAAATTTCTATAATATAGCTAAAATCTATAAATCTATAATAGAACTTAGAAATAGAACTTCAATTAAAATATTAATAAATAAATATTAATAAATATAAGTATTTAAAAATTAATATAAAAATAAAAAAGAAAAAATAAAATAGAAAAAAAAACCAAAAAAAATCCCCCTTTTTAATCCTAAATCATTTTTGATGAGATTGAAATAGGGTTTTCGGGATAAGGAATAAACAAACCATGGATAAATCCAAGCGATTCTTTCTTAAATCCAAGCGATCTTTTCGTAGGCGTTTGCCCCCGATCCAATCGGGGGATCGAATTAATTATAGAAACATGAGTTTAATTAGTCGATTTATTAGTGAACAAGGAAAAATATTATCTAGACGGGTAAATAGGTTGACCTTAAAACAACAAAGATTAATTACTATTGCTATAAAACAAGCTCGTATTTTATCTTTGTTACCTTTTCTTAATAATAATGAGAAACAATTTGAAAGAGGCGAGTCGACCGTTAGAACTATTGGTCTTAGAACCAGAAATAAATAAAAAATAAGTTTACTCTTCAATTGAATCCAAATTTCAATTTGAACTCAAACACAGATTAATGTTTTGTTCGAAAAATTCGAGGATCCAGATTTTGATTGTCGTATTGTAAGAAAAAAAAGAGGAATGGGGAAGAAGAAATTTTGTTTTATTGACTATTCGGCGCGGCGTGTTCACTCATTTTATTTTGAGCGGCTTTATCATATTTTTTCATATTTATTTCTACTCTACCTTCCCGAATTCATTCTCCGGCGAAACTCCATTTAAAATATTGTGTCGGATTCATTCCTTTTACTTATTTTATGATTTCATTGGAAATCATATAAAGACAATTCCTATTAAATATAGCTATTTGTGCAAGTATTTTACGATTCAGAAGCAACTGTCTCTTGTACAGATTGTGTATAAATCTGCTATAACTATAGGATACCCCACTCTCTCGAATTACTGCATTTATTCGAGTGATCCACAAACGACGAAAATCTCTCTTTTGCCTATCTCTATCTCGATGAGACGAAACCAAAGCTCTTATTCTCTGTTGAATAATAGTTCGAGTAAGTCTTGAATGAGCCCCCCTAAAGCTTGATGCAAATAAACGAATTTTTGCTCTACGTCTCCGAGCTATATATCCTTGTCTAATTCTGGTCATTGAATAAATGAATTTTAATGAATAACTAATAGATTTCTTTCAGTTATTCTTTTCCTATTTCCTAGTTTATTAATAACAAAACGGATTCTTCCAATGTATAAAATAAAAATTTCAATGGCTTTTGCTACTATAACCTTCCCGACCACAATTTGTCTTTTTTATAGGTATTGCGCCTCAAATTGTATTGATACCGGGTATCAAAAAACATAAAAGGGTAATAAATAGAAATGAATAAATAAAGAGTGGGTTCCATCGTTTCTATGGTTACGTCTTAATTAAACGGTGAGGTCCTCTCTATACACCGGAGCCCTTTACTTCATTTTATCAATGCGGGAACTTGTACAGTTCAAATTCTTTGGCTCTACCCATGAATTATCTAGTCATAGGTCTTTCACAATAAGATCTACCTATACAGTAACGATATTTCATTATGAAGATTAGCTGGGTAGCTGACCCTCTTAGTCCGTTTTTGAAAGAGTAGAGACATCGGATTTCGGCTTTGAAAATAGGATTTCCCTCGCTTAATGGATAACCATTTGTTACCAATGAGGAATTTTTTTCATCTTCAATTCCGAAAGGAAATGATTGGATTTGCACCAATGAAAACCATAAATTTCAACACAATAAAATAGAAGGATATAATAGATCTTTTTTTTTTAGATAGTGAATGGCCTTTTTCCTTCCATTTTATCCTCTTCACTGGTACTGATCAGAAAAGGGGTTTCCTTTAGTTTGTCCCAGCGAGGATCTGAACGAGTCGCACATACACCCTAGTACATGTTCCTCGGCGCTGAGGACATCCCCGAAGAGCAGGGGATTTCGTGACATTTCTGATTGGCTGTCTTGTGTTTCTAATAAGTTGTTTAATAGTTGGCATGTTGAATCGTATACATAATGAATGAGCTGGTTTAGATCGATCCTAACCGGTTGCTTATGAATTATTTCTCTATTTCTTCTATTTCTATTTAATAGATGAATAGAATATTATTTAACCCAGCCAGTAAGTAATAAGTAAAAAGTGAAGTAAAAAATCTCAAGTTGCGGATTTACGTAGGATTACTACTATTTTTTTTTAGTCTATTTTTAGTCAACCGCTACAAGATCAACAATTCCATAAGCTTGGGCTTCTGTTGCTGACATAAAAACATCCCTTTCCATATCTTCGGATACAGCCCATAAAGGTTTGCCTGTTCTTTGTACATAAACCCTTGTGATGCTTTCACGCAGTTTCAATAGTTCTTCTGCTTCCAGGATAAATTCTCCCGTTTGTGCCTCATAAAAAGAACTCGCGGGTTGATGTATCATTACCCTGATGATATATATAACAAACAAAAGGTTAATCTATCTCGTATGATGAGGCGAGAATAAGAGATAAAGAATTAAAAAAAAAAAAAGATAGAATTGAGCAACCGTACAGGCATAGGCATCTTTTGCACATTGCATACGGCTCCACAATGGAATTCGCTTCGATCTTCAAAGAAAGAGAAATATATATAGATAAGATTCATTTTCTCAGATCCGGATCGACAAATGATCCAATTACCATCCTTCCTTTCAGTATAGTTAAAAAATACTATGATGGCTCCGTTGCTTTTTTTATATATTTTATCTCGTTTGTGATTCAGCAATCCAAAAGTTTTTTCCTAATCTTTCTTTCATAAGAATACCATAAATATTGTTAAAAGTCTTCGAGGTGAAAACCAAAAAGTTTGTGACGCTGAAAAAAGGGCCCCGAATAAAATCAGGAATACCCTTTATTTTATACTAATTTCATACTCCTCTTTCGATATATAATCTATGTTAAAAAAAAAATGCATATCGAATTCGAAGTGCCATGCTATTATTACTTAATATTCATATTCATATTTTATACGGCGAAGGCATAGTCTTTTTTTTTTCTTAA